TGAGGAATGTTTTATTCTAGTTCGAATAATATTTTTTTATGGTTTTTTTTACGAGAATGCTATAAAGAAAAAAATCAATAATGACATAGTAAAAAACCGCTTCTTTTGAACAATAGATGTCTTTCACATCCAATAGAATAGTGAGTAATCTCTTAATTTTCAAATGGCAGTTCCAAAAAAACGTACTTCTATATCAAAAAAACGTATTCGTAAAAATATTTGGAAAAAAAAAGGATATTGGGCGGCTTTAAAAGCCTTTTCGTTGGGTAAATCTCTTTCCACCGGGCAATCAAAAAGCTTTTTTGTGCGACAAACAAATAAGTAATAAAAATTGCGAAAATCTGACTCTACGTGACTCAAAAAGTTGTTGAATTTTATGTAGACTATAAAATGAATGATTTCCATTGTCTATTCTTTTGAACTAATCAATATTAAATTCTTTTTGCATTTTGGTCTTATGATTTGCAGAATGCTAATTTTTTATTATTGAATTCGTAAAAAAAAAAATAAAAGACCTTTTTAAGTTCTATCCCCTAGCCGGGGGTAGAACTAGTTAGTTACAATAGGTCCATTTCCGAAGAGGAGAAATTTCACGAAAGGCCGAAGTGAAATAAAAGTGATACTCTAAACTAAAAAAAGAAATCTTTAAATTACTATTCATTTTGATTCATCAATTTTATTCTTTCTTAAAAAAAAAATTATATTGAATTAACTTTTTCAGCCTCGACTATTGAATAGGAATACGCTATTATAAGTTTGAGCAAGCCGCTATGGTGAAATTGGTAGACACGCTGCTCTTAGGAAGCAGTGCTAGAGCATCTCGGTTCGAGTCCGAGTGGCGGCATGCCCTCTTCTAAAAAAAAAATAAAATAGATTCTATAATAAATTCAATTACTGCTTGTCACTTCGTAATTAAGGGACCCCTTTACTTTTTTAAAAATTTTTATGATATTTTTAACTTTAGAGCATATATTAACTCATATTTCCTTTTCGATTGTTTCAATTGTAATTACAATTCATTTAATAACCTTATTAGTCGATGAAATCGTAAAACTATCTGATTCGTCAAAAAGGGGCATGATCGCGGCTTTTTTCTGTATAACAGGATTATTAGTCATTCGTTGGATTTATTCGGGACATTTTCCATTAAGTAATTTATATGAATCATTAATCTTTCTTTCATGGAGTTTCTCTATTATTCATATTGTTCCGTATTTTAAAAAAAATAAAAATGATTTAAGTACAATAACTGCGCCAAGTGTTCTTTTTACACAAGGATTTGCTACTTCAGGTCTTTTAACTGAAATACATCAATCAGAAATATTAGTACCTGCTCTCCAATCGGAGTGGTTAATAATGCACGTAAGTATGATGGTATTGGGTTATGCAGCTCTTTTATGCGGATCATTATTATCATTAGCACTTTTAGTGATTACATTTCGAAAAGACATAACACTATTTTATAATAAAAATAATGTATTGAATTTCAATGACTCTTTTTCCTTTGGTGAAATTCAATACATGAATAAAACAAACAATTTTTTTGGAAATACTTCTTTTTTTTCTGCTAAAAATTATTACAGGTCCCAGTTGATTCAACAATTGGATCGTTGGGGTTATCGTGTTATTAGTATAGGTTTTATCTTTTTAACCATAGGGATTCTTTCGGGAGCCGTATGGGCTAATGAAGCGTGGGGGTCATATTGGAGTTGGGACCCAAAAGAAATTTGGGCATTTATTACTTGGACTGTATTCGCTATTTATTTACATAGTCGAACAAATAAAAAATGGCCCCCCGCAAATTCCGCGATTGTGGCTTCTGTTGGCTTTCTTATAATTTGGATATGCTACTTTGGGGTCAATCTGTTAGGAATCGGGCTGCATAGTTATGGTTCATTTATATTAATGTCTAAAGAAAGTCTCTAACGAATATCAACAAAATAAAACCTATATAAAAAAACTTTGTGTAAGCCGGCGAAAACCATATGAATCAAGTAGTCTAGTGATTCATATGGTTCTCAAAAAAACCAAACGTATCTGGTCTGGTTCAAATTGCATTTTTTTACTTAAAGAAAAAAGAAGTATTTTTTCATTGTACAGCGTACAGCGAACAATTTTTAAAATCATAGTATTTTTTTATAGACAGTTTTCATGAAAACTATCTATAAAAAAAATTAGATAAAATAACTTCGACCTTGTCAACTGATAATGAAAGAACGAAATCCGGGTAAAAACCAATACCTACTATTGGTAAAAAAATAGAGATCGAAACAAATAACTCTCGTGGTCCAGAATCAAAAAAATAAGAGTTTGGAACATTAAAAAACTTGTATCCATAGAACATCTGACGTGACATAGATAATAAATAAATAGGAGTTAATACCATTCCAATTGCCATTACAAAGGTGATTAGCATTTTTGGCATTAAAAAAAATTTTTGGCTGGAAATTACTCCAAAAAAGACTATCAATTCTGCAATAAACCCACTCATACCCGGTAA